TTTAATACGAATACTGCCGGGGGATAGAGTCAAAATCGAAATAAGTAGGTATGATTCAACCAGGGGGCGTATAATTTATAGACTTCGCAACAAAGATTCGAACGATTAGATAGATGATTTTTGAAAACATTCCTTTTATGGGAGATACAATTCGAAGCTAAAAAATACAAGAGACTTATTTTCTTCCAAGAAATAGATTCCCAATTAAGGTAAGGAGTGAGAAATATGAAAATAAGGGCTTCTGTTCGTAAAATTTGTGAAAAATGTCGACTGATCTGTAGGCGCGGACGAATTATAGTGATTTGTTCCAATCCGAGACATAAACAGAGACAAGGATAATCTTTCTAAAGTTTCTCAAGGAAGGCCCATGTAAAAATAAAGGATCTGTTTTAACATGAAATGGATATCTCCATATCTTTCTATATATTTCTGATTCATATTTATGAGATGATAAAATATGGCAAAACCTATACCAAGAATTGGTTCGCGTAGGAATGGGCGTATTGGTTCACGTAAGAGTGGACGTAGAATACCAAAAGGAGTTATTCATGTTCAAGCGAGTTTCAACAATACCATTGTAACTGTTACAGATGTACGAGGTCGAGTGGTTTCTTGGGCCTCCGCCGGTACTTCTGGATTCAAAGGCACAAGAAGAGGGACACCCTATGCTGCTCAAGCCGCCGCTTTAAATGCTATTCGTACTGTAGTTGATCAGGGTATGCAACGAGCAGAAGTTATGATAAAAGGTCCCGGTCTCGGAAGAGACGCAGCATTACGGGCCATTCGTAGAAGTGGTATACTATTAAGTTTCGTACGTGATGTAACACCTATGCCACATAATGGATGTCGACCTCCTAAAAAAAGACGTGTGTAAAAATAAGAATTAAATGGATTTCAAGAGAAATAAATGATTCAATGATCTAATCAAATAATAATATTAGTATGGTTCGAGAGGAAATAGCAGGATCCACTCGAACACTACAGTGGAAATGTGTTGAATCAAGAGTAGACAGTAAGCGTCTTTATTATGGTCGTTTCATTCTGTCCCCACTCATGAAAGGGCAAGCCGATACCATAGGTATTGCCATGCGAAGGGCTTTACTTGGAGAAATAGAAGGAACATGTATCACACGTGCAAAATCTGAGAAGGTGCCGCATGAATATTCTACGATAGTAGGTATTGAGGAATCGGTACACGAAATTTTAATAAATTTGAAAGAAATTGTATTGAGAAGTAATCTGTATGGAGTTAGAGACGCATCCATTTGTGTCAGGGGTCCTAGATACGTAACCGCTCAAGATATCATCTCACCACCTTCCGTGGAAATAGTTGACGCAACACAGCATATAGCTAACCTGACGGAACCAATTGATTTGCGTATTGGATTACAAATCAAGAGAGATCGCGGATACCGTATGAACCCCACAAATAACTCTCAAGATGGAAGTTATCCTATAGATGCTGTATCCATGCCTGTCCGAAATGCGAATCATAGTATTCATTCTTATGGGAATGGAAATGAAAAACAAGAAATACTTTTTCTAGAAATATGGACGAATGGAAGTTTAACTCCTAAGGAAGCGCTTTATGAAGCTTCTCGTAATTTGATTGATTTATTTATTCCTTTTCTACACGCGGAGGAAGGGGGCATTCATTTCAAGGAAAATAAAAAAAGGTTTACTCTACCCCCTTTTACCTTTCAAAATGGGTTAACTAATCTAAAGAAAAACAAAAAAGGAATTCCATTGAAATGTATTTTTATTGACCAATCAGAACTATCCCCCAGGACCTATAATTGTCTCAAAAGGTCCAATATACATACATTATTGGACCTTTTGAGTAACAGTCAAGAGGATCTTATGAGAATTGAATATTTTCGCGCAGAAGATGTAAAACAGATATTGGACACTCTACAGAAGCATTTCGTAATCAATTTACCTAAGAATAAGTTTTTATTTTAAATCTATTAGAATTATTTCATATTTTTTTTTATAAATAAAGATTATAAAGAAAAAACTTGATTTTTGATCTTCGACACGCGATACATATTTTCGCGAAATAGATCATAATAAAATTCATGTATCTAGGGAGGATTCACTTTAGAAGCGACTATTCCCTAGATACCCACATCGTGATATTTCGCAGTTGAATCAATTTGAAAAAGACCTAAAGTTAGAGATTTATCAATAGGTAACGTTGCCCCAATACCTAACCAAAGAGCTACTGCGGTACCGATCAAAAAGACTGTTGTAGCTACTGGACGACGAAATGGATTTTGGAATTTATTAACATTCTCCAAAAAGGGTACTGTCAATAATCCTGTTGGTACTGAAACCATTAAAAGAACACCCAATAACTTATTGGGTACTGTGCGAAGTATTTGAAATACGGGAAAGAAGTACCATTCGGGTAATATTTCCAAAGGAGTTGCAAATGGATCCGCTGGTTCACCAATCATTGATGGTTCTAGAACTGCTAAGCCTACATTACATGCAATAG